ATGCAACGATGATTTTTTTCTACAAATCATAAAGATATTGGTACTTTATATTTCATTTTTGGGGCTTGAGCAGGTATAGTTGGTACATCATTAAGATTAATTATTCGAGCAGAACTCAGTCAACCAGGAAGTTTAATTGGTAATGATCAGATTTACAATGTAGTAGTAACAGCTCATGCATTTGTAATAATTTTTTTTATAGTAATACCTATCATAATTGGAGGATTTGGTAATTGACTAGTTCCTTTAATATTAGGTGCGCCTGATATAGCATTTCCACGTATAAATAATATAAGATTTTGATTATTACCTCCGTCTTTATCTCTACTATTAACAAGAAGTATAGTTGAAAGAGGTGTTGGAACAGGATGAACTGTTTATCCTCCTTTGGCTGCCGCTATTGCTCACGCAGGTGCTTCAGTTGATTTAGGTATTTTTTCTCTTCATTTAGCTGGTGTTTCTTCTATTTTAGGAGCAGTTAATTTTATAACAACAGTTATTAATATACGTTCATACGGGATAACCATAGATCAAATACCTTTATTTGTTTGATCAGTCTTTATTACAGCTATTTTATTGTTATTATCACTTCCGGTTTTAGCAGGTGCTATTACTATACTTCTAACAGACCGAAATTTGAATACATCATTTTTTGATCCTGCTGGAGGAGGGGATCCTGTTTTATATCAACATTTATTTTGATTTTTCGGACATCCAGAAGTTTATATTTTAATTCTACCAGCGTTCGGAATAATTTCACATATTGTTAGACAAGAATCAGGAAAAAAAGAATCTTTTGGAACGTTAGGTATGATCTACGCTATAATAGCAATTGGAATTTTAGGATTTGTAGTATGAGCTCATCACATGTTTACTGTTGGAATGGACGTAGATACACGAGCTTATTTCACTTCAGCAACTATAATTATTGCTATTCCCACAGGAATTAAAATCTTTAGATGATTAAGAACACTTCATGGAACACAAATAAATTATTCACCATCACTTTTATGAGCATTAGGATTTATTTTCTTATTTACAGTAGGAGGGTTAACTGGAGTAGTTCTAGCCAACTCATCAATTGATATTATTCTTCACGACACATATTATGTTGTTGCTCATTTCCATTATGTTTTATCTATAGGAGCTGTATTCGGGATTTTTGCCGGTATTGCTCACTGATTCTCTTTAATAACTGGAATATCATTAAACCCTAAATGACTAAAAATACATTTTCTAGTAACTTTTATTGGAGTAAATTTAACTTTCTTTCCTCAACATTTTTTAGGTTTAAACGGCATGCCTCGACGTTATTCTGATTATCCAGATGCATATGCTACATGAAATATTGTTTCCTCATTAGGATCAATAATTTCTTTCGTTGCTGCATTAGGATTTTTATTAATTATCTGAGAAGCTTTTGTTTCAAACCGTCCTGTCATTTTTACTCCTTTCTTACCATCTTCAATCGAATGAAAACATTCTTATCCCCCAGCAGATCATTCGTATATAGAAATCCCATTAATTACTAATTATCTAAAAAGGCAGATTAATGTATAGGATTTAAAATCCTAATATGAAGAACTTTATTTCTTCTTTTAGAATAATACATGGCAACATGAGCATATTTAGGTTTACAAGATAGTGCTTCTCCCTTAATAGAACAATTAATTTTTTTTCATGATCATATTATATTAGTTTTAGTGTTAATTGTAACATTCGTAGGATATATAATAGCGACATTATTTTTTAACTCATTTATTAACCGTTATATACTAGAAAATCAACCAATTGAAATTATTTGAACATCAATTCCTGCTTTTATTCTTATTTTTATTGCCCTTCCTTCACTACGATTATTGTATCTTTTAGATGAAGTAAATAGCCCATCTATAACCCTCAAAACTATTGGACATCAGTGATACTGAAGTTATGAATATTCCGATTTTTTACAAATAGAATTTGACTCTTATATAATTCCATCTAATGAATTACAAAATTCAGAGTTTCGTTTATTAGATGTAGATAATCGAACAGTATTGCCCATAAATACACAAATTCGAGTTCTCATTAGAGCCGCCGATGTTATTCATTCTTGAACTGTACCCGCCTTAGGTATTAAAGCAGATGCTATTCCAGGACGTCTTAACCAAACTAGATTCTTAATTAATCGACCAGGTTTATTTTATGGACAATGTTCAGAAATCTGTGGAGCAAATCATAGGTTTATACCTATTGTAATCGAAAGAATTTCTATCAATTCTTTTTTAAATTGAATTTCTTTATCAATTGAAGAATCATCCGATGACTGAAAGTAAGTGTAGATCTTTTAAGTCTATTATAGTAAGTAACGTTTACTTCTGGTGAAAGAAATTAGTTAAATATATAACATATATTTGTCAAATATAAATTATCTTTTTTAAAGATATTTCTTGATGCCTCAAATAGCCCCTCTTTATTGATTATATTTATTTATTTTCTTTTTATTAACTCTTTTATTATTTTTTATAATAAACTATTTTATTAAACCTTTTAATAATATTTCTTCTATTTCCCATGACACTAAAATCATTTCTAAATCTTGAAAATTATAACTAATTTATTTTCAATTTTTGAACCCTCTTCAAGAATTTTTAATTTATCGATAAATTGAGTATCTACTTTTTTAGGATTAATATTTTTACCTTATTTATATTGAGCTTCTCCTTCACGTTGATCTCTACTATGAAGAAAAATTATCCAAACTCTTCATAAAGAATTTAAAGCTTTACTTCAACCTTCACATACAGGATCAACTATATTATTTGTAGCTTTATTTAGTTTTATTGTATTTAATAATTTTTTAGGATTATTACCTTATGTATTTACTAGATCAAGACATATAGCAATAACATTGTCTTTATCATTACCTTTATGAGTAACACTAATAATTTTCGGTTGACTTCAACACACTAAACATATATTTGCCCATTTAGTTCCCCAGGGGACTCCTTTTGCTCTAATACCATTTATAGTATTAATTGAAACTATTAGAAATGTAATTCGACCAGGAACATTAGCAATTCGATTAGCGGCTAATATAATTGCCGGTCATTTATTATTAACTTTACTAGGAGGAGTAGGACCTTCATTAAGTTTATCATTATTATCTATTCTTATTACTGCTCAGATCCTTCTTCTAATTTTAGAATCTGCTGTTGCAATTATTCAATCATACGTATTTGCAGTTCTTAGAACCTTATATACAGGAGAAATTAATTAATGACATCATCACATGGATTTCATCCATATCATTTAGTAGACATGAGACCTTGACCTCTTACCGGCTCTATTAGAGCTATAATATTAACTACTGGTTTAGTAAAATGATTTCACCAATATAATATAAACCTTCTTATTTTAAGATTTATTGCAACTATTTTAACTATAATTCAATGATGACGAGATGTAACTCGTGAAGGAACTTATCAAGGACTTCACACTTTAACAGTAATAAAAGGTTTACGATGGGGTATAATTTTATTCATTTTATCAGAAGTTTTATTCTTTTTTTCTTTTTTTTGAGCTTTTTTTCACAGAAGATTATCACCAACTGTTGAAATTGGTATATACTGACCTCCTTTAGGTATTCAACCTTTTAATCCCTTTCAAATTCCTCTTTTAAATACAACTATTTTATTATCTTCTGGAGCAACAGTTACATGAGCTCATCATGCTATTATAGAAGCTAATCATAGACAAGCTATTCAAAGTCTTGGATTAACTATTATTCTAGGATTTTATTTTACTTTACTTCAAGCATATGAATATATTGAAGCTCCTTTCACTATTGCAGATTCTGTATTTGGATCAACATTTTTTGTAGCTACTGGTTTTCATGGTCTTCATGTTATTATTGGTACAACATTTTTGTTAGTTTGTTTCTTACGACTTTATAGATGTCATTTCTCATCGGCACATCATTTAGGATTTGAAGCCGCTGCTTGATATTGACACTTTGTTGATGTAGTTTGATTATTTTTATACATTTTTATTTATTGATGAGGTGGATAATTTTTTTAGTATAAATAGTACATTTGACTTCCAATTAAAAGGTCTAAATATTTTAGAAAAAATAATTTTTACAATATTAACAATTTCAATCATAACCTTTATAATTTCATATTTAGTTATACTCATTGCAACTATTTTATCAAAAAAAACAATTATAGATCGAGAAAAAAATTCTCCATATGAATGTGGATTTGATCCTAAAGGATCAGCCCGTTTACCTTTTTCCTTGCGATTTTTTTTAATTGCTGTAATTTTTTTAATTTTTGACGTAGAAATTACATTGTTACTACCTATTGCTTCTACCTTGAGGTTAACAAATATTTTTTCTTGATTTTTTACAAGGATTACATTTTTGTTTATTCTATTAATTGGATTATACTACGAATGATTTCAAGGAGCCTTAAATTGATCATAATTTAAATCATAGTCAATATTTATGATATATGACTTGCATTCATAAGGAGTTTTCTTTTAAACTGATTTAATTTCTTAATTAGAAAGCGAAATTTATCGCATTTAGTTTCGACCTAAATTTTAGGCTTATAGCCTTCTAATTTTTTTGATAGAAACCAAAATAGAGGTATATTACTGTTAATGATAAAATTGAGTATTTTAGCTCCTATCAAGGGAACATTATGACAAAAACAGAAGCTTCTAACTTTTGTTTAAGCGGTTAAATTCCGTTTATATTCCTGTTTTTATGGTGTAATTTAACACATTGTATTTTCATTACAAAACTGAAATATTTTGTTTCTAAAAATAATTTACTCAAAGTAAATATTTTACATCTTAAGCTCCACAAACTAACATTTTATTTAAACTATTTGAGTTATTTACAAATAAATTAATATTTCTTTTGCAGCTTCAATGCAATATTCTAAATAAATTATATAAATTTTATAAAAATATAAATATTATTATAATAACCCCTACAATAAATACTTTTATGAAAACTTTAATACTATTTATTTGTAATAAATTTAAAATATAAAACATTTTTGAAAACCTATAATACAATCCTTGACCACCTAAATATTCATATCAACCTTTATCTATTAATTTTTCTATTAAAATTCCTTTATTTAATCTTATTTCTCTAATTTTTTTAGTTCTTAAAAATGGTATAAACCATATTGAACCAAATATTACAACAAATTTATAATTTATTAAGGATTTTAAATTATATGTAACATTTAATAAATTTAATATATAACCTAAAAATGCCCCTACTAAAGTAATTATTAAAACAGAATTTTTCATAAATAATCTTATACAAATTATATAAGGTTCTGGAAATAATAATCATGATAAAACTGCCCCTATAATGATAGCACTAAATCCCAATAAAGTTATAGAATTATTTATAATTTTATCCTCATCATAAACATTATTCAAAGACCTAAGATTATATTCACCCCTTAAACTATAAAAAATTAAACGCATAGTATAACTTACAGTTAATCCAGTAGCAAAAATATATAATAAAAAAGAAACAAAATTAATTCATCTTATAAATGCTATTTCTAAAATTATATCTTTGGAATAAAATCCTGCTAAAAAGGGAAATCCACATAACGCTAAATTTGCTACCGTTATATAAGCCACTCTCAAAGGTATAAACTTAATCAAACAACCTATATAACGAATATCTTGGTATCCCCCTACTCTATGAATAACAACTCCCGCACATATAAATAATAAAGCTTTAAATAAAGCATGTCTTAATAAATGAAAAAAAGAAAGATCAGGATAACCTAAAGACAAAATTCTTAACATTACTCCTAGTTGACTTAAAGTTGATAAAGCAATAATCTTTTTTAAATCATACTCAAAATTTGCGCCCAATCCTGCTATAAACATTGTTAAACATGAAATCAATAAAAGTCAACTTTGAATTTTTGAATTCTCCAAAGCAGAACTAAATCGAATTATTAAATAAACCCCTGCCGTAACTAGTGTGGATGAATGAACTAAAGCAGATACAGGTGTTGGTGCTGCTATTGCAGCAGGTAATCAAGCGGAAAAAGGAATTTGAGCACTCTTAGTTATAGCAGCTAATATAATTAAAAATTTTAATAAAATTCATTCTTTATCTAAAATATAATAACTATAAATAACAAAATTTCACCTTCCTAACCTTATTATTAAACCAATTCTTAGTAAAATAGCAACATCTCCTACCCGATTTGATAAAATAGTTAATATACCAGCATTAGCAGACTTCTCATTTTGGTAAAAAATAACCAAAGCATAGGATACTAATCCTAACCCATCTCAACCTAATAAAATACTAATTAAATTAGGCCTCAAAACTATTATAGCTATAGAAAATACAAAAGCTAAAACAAGATATATAAAACGATTAAATCTTTTGTCTCCATATATATATCTTCCTCTATAAAATATTACTCTTCTAGAAATCAATAAAACAAACGACAAAAATAATATTGAAATTCAATCAAAAATTAAAACAAAAATAACTGATAAAGAATTTAACCTTATTAACTCTCATTCAATTATATTTACTTCTCCAGTAAATATCTTCAATATAAATATAACCCAACAAATTAAAGAACATAAACCCAAAAATATTATTCTAGTAATATGTATATAAACTTTCCAAACCATTATTCACAAATCTAATTATTTTTATTAATATAAGTTAATTTTATTATGAATATGTTAAAATCCCATTAACCAAACTTAAATTTAAAATTAAGATATTTAAAGGAAATCAATGTAAAAATAATACTAAATATTCACTAACTTTTCCTGAAGTACAAGAATATAAAGACCTAAAAAAAATCCCATGTTGTCTTAATCTATATATATATAAAGTATAACTAGCTCTAAAAAAAGAAAGTAATATTAAACCTAATATTCTTAATCTTCTTCATCTTATTAAACTAACAATTAATCTAATTTCTCCAAATAAATTTAAAGTAGGAGGTGCTGCTATATTTCCAACTCTTAGTAAAAATCATCATAATCCTATTCTAGGTATATAATTTAATAAACCCTTTCTAATTAATAATCTTCGACTTCCTACTCGTTCATAAACTATATTAGCCATACAGAAAAGTCCTGAAGAACATAAACCATGACCTACTATCACTACAACAGCTCCTATTAATCCTCATCAACTAAAAATTATTAAACCACATAAAACTAGTCTTATATGAACTACAGAAGAATAGGCAATTAAAGATTTTATATCAACTTGACGTAAACATACTAAGCTAATAATAATTCCACCTATTAATCTTACACTTACTCATAACCAAGAAAAATTTATACTAATTTTTTGAAATAAAATTAATACTCGAATTAAACCATAACCTCCTAATTTTAATAAAACTCCAGCCAAAATTATAGAACCTGCTACTGGAGCTTCAACATGAGCTTTGGGTAACCACAAATGAAATATATATATAGGTAATTTTACTAAAAAAGCTATAATTCTCCTAAAATATCATATTATACTAACATAGTTTATTTCATGAATAGGCTTTATGAGTAAAATTGTAAGTCTTCTTTCTTTATAATAAATAAATAATAAAGAACATAATAAAGGTAACGACAAAGTTAAAGTGTAAAATAATATATAAATTCCAGCCTGAATACGTTCAGGTTGATAGCCTCAACCTAAAATTAAAATTAATGTAGGAATTAATGATATCTCGAAACTAATATAAAATAATAAATAGTTTAAAGTGGAAAAAGTTAAGTAAAGCCTTAATAATAAAAATAAATTTACAATAATAAATATCATAGGAAATTTATTTTTAAATTTTACTTGTCTCCTAGAAATAATAATCAAAAATATAATTCAAGAACTTAGAAAAATTATAATATAACTCAAATAATCCATACCTAATCCAAACCCTAAACTATATATATATATATTTCTATAACAATTTAAACCAATAAAAAATCTTAATAAACCTAATCCAATTTGAGTCAAATTTCAATTATTTTTAAATTTTATCAATATAATTAAAGGTAAAATAAACTTTAACATTCCAAAATATTAAATCTTTTAAAATAATCATTTCCATGTCTGCGAACAATTAAAATTAACAAAGATAAACCCAAAGCACCTTCACATACTACTAAAGTTAAAAAAAATAATGAAAAATAAATCTCACTTCCAATATTAGTTATTTGTAATCTTAAAAGCCAAAAAATACCTAATATTATAAATTCTAATCTTAATAATGAATTTAATAAATGTTTATGATAAGAAATAAACCCTCATAAACCACAAAAAATTATAAACAGAGATATTGTTGTTATTAAAAATCTAAAATTTATCATTAATTAAAGTTTTAATAGTTTAACTTAAAAACTTTGGTCTTGTAAACCAAAAATGAAATTTATTTTCTTAAAACTTCAGAGAAAAAGATTATATCTCCAACTTTAATCCCCAAAATTAATATTTTTTTAAACTATTCTCTGATATTTTAATATTAACTATTCCATTATTGTTTACTTTTTCAATTCTATTTACACAACTTTCTCATCCATTAGCAATGGGCTTAACACTGTTAATCCAAACAGTTTTAATCTCTATTACAGTAGGAATTTCTACTTACTCCTTCTGATTTTCTTATATTTTATTTTTAGTTTTCTTAGGAGGTATATTAGTTTTATTTATTTATGTTGCCTCCTTAGCATCAAATGAGTCATTTTATTTTTCTAACTCACTATTATTATTATTTTTTATAATAAGATTTATTTCTGTTTTCTTTCTATTTATAGATCCCTTTTTAATATTAAATTCATCTTCATTACCAACTTCTTCATTTAAAACTTTAACATCTACTCCTTTTATCATTAACTGAATTTATAATACCCCTTCCATAATTTTTACTATTTTTATTATTTGTTATCTCTTACTCATATTAATTGTTGTAGTAAAAATTACTAATTTATTTAAAGGACCTTTACGATTATTACAATAATGATAACACCTTTACGAAAGTCTCATCCTTTATTTAAAATTGCTAATAATGCTTTAGTTGATATACCACTCCCAAGAAACATTTCAACATTTTGAAATTTTGGTTCTTTGTTGGGTTTATGTTTAATCGTGCAAATTGCTACTGGATTATTTTTAGCTATACATTATACTGCCCATATTGACCTCGCTTTTTCCAGAGTAGCTCATATTTGCCGAGATGTAAATTATGGATGGCTTTTACGAACACTTCATGCTAATGGAGCTTCTTTTTTTTTTATTTGTTTATACATTCATATTGGACGAGGTATTTATTTCAGATCTTATATAAATTTACATGCTTGAATAGTTGGAGTGATTATTTTATTTATAATTATAGCAACAGCATTTTTAGGTTATGTCCTTCCATGGGGACAAATATCTTTCTGAGGAGCAACTGTTATTACAAATTTATTTTCAGCCATTCCTTATATTGGTACTGATTTGGTTCAATGAATTTGAGGGGGATTCTCTGTAGATAATGCTACTTTAACTCGATTTTTTTCTTTTCATTTTATTTTACCTTTAGTAGCCGCCGCCTTCTCAATAATTCATATTTTATTTTTACATCAAGCTGGAGCAAATAACCCACTAGGTATTTCAAGACAATCAGATAAAGTACCATTTCATCCTTATTTTACATTTAAAGATATTGTAGGATTTGTTGTAATATTAACTTTATTATTATTTTTAACTTTATTAGCCCCTTATTTTTTAGGAGATCCAGATAATTTTATTCCAGCTAATCCATTAGTAACTCCTCCTCATATTCAACCCGAATGGTATTTCTTATTTGCCTATGCTATTCTACGATCAATTCCTAATAAACTAGGAGGAGTAATTGCTTTAGTTGCATCAATTGCAATTTTAATAATTTTGCCTTTTACTCATACATCTAAATTTCAGAGGTTAGGATTTTACCCATTAAACCAAATTTTATTTTGAATTTTTGTAGTAATTGTCTTCCTTTTAACTTGAATTGGAGCTCGTCCAGTTGAAGATCCATATATTTTTACAGGACAATTATTAACAGTATTATATTTTTTATTCTATTTAATTAACCCATTATTATTAATTTGATGGGATAATATGCTAAAATGGTTGTTTAGTTTAATATAAAACAAATGTTTTGAAAACATTAAATAAGAAATATTTCTTAATAATCTTATTAATATATTATTTTAGTTATAAATTAAAACAAAACAAAATATTTTAAACCCTAAAAAAAAAATTAAATAGTTGATTGATAAAGGTAAATAACTCTTTCAAGCTAAATACATTAATTTATCATACCGCAAACGAGGTAAAGTTCCACGTACCCATACAAAAATAAAAGCAACTATAACTCTCTTCAAATAAAATACTGCACTAAACGGTCTACTTCCTAAAAAAAAAATAACAAAAAGAACCCTTATAAATAAAATTCTAGCATATTCTGCTATAAAAATCAATGCAAACCCTCCAGCACCATATTCAGTATTAAAACCAGAAACTAATTCAGATTCACCCTCAGCAAAATCAAAAGGAGTCCGATTAGTTTCAGCTAAACAAGATCTAAATCATACTATCCCTAATGGGAAAGCGATAACAATAAATCAAAAATTTATCTGATATTCATTAAATAAATTTAAGTTAAATCCCCCAATCAGTATAACAAACGACAATAAAATTAATGCTAATCTTACTTCATATGAAATTGTTTGAGCAACCGCACGTAAACTTCCTAAAAGAGAATATTTACAATTAGAAGATCAACCAGCAACTATAGTAGAATATACTCCTATACTTAAACAACATAAAAAAAATAAAATACTTAAACTAAATCTCATTAAATTAACTTCATAAGGTAAAACTGCCCAAACTAACAAAGAAATAAATAAACTAAATACAGGACATATATAGTAAATTAAAAAGTTAGATACAGTAGGAATTACCTGCTCTTTTGTAAAAAGCTTTACAGCATCCGAAAAAGGTTGTAAAATACCTATATATCCTACTTTATTAGGACCTTTACGAATCTGAATATAACCTAAAATTTTACGCTCTAATAAAGTAACGAAAGCTACCCCTACTAAAACGCAAATAATTAATACTAAATAATTAACAATTTCAACAATTATCAAAGCCACAAATTAATTAAATTTTTAATTAACAACTATTTATAGAATTTTATCTATCTAACAAGATCCTAAATCTAGCACATACTCTGTCAAAATAGTTCAATAAATAAAACAATTTTAATTATTTAATCCTTTCGTACTAAAATAATTTTTTTAATTATTAAAAGATAGAAACCAACCTGGCTTACACCGGTTTGAACTCAAATCATGTAAAAATTTAAAGGTCGAACAGACCTTCTTATATAACTGCTACAATTATATAGATATTTTAATTCAACATCGAGGTCGCAAACTTTTTTCTCGATAAGAACTCTCAAAAAAAATTACGCTGTTATCCCTAAAGTAACTTAAACTTTAAATCTTTAAATAGGATCCTTTACTAACATAATTTATTATTCACTTACTTTTGTTTTAATTAAATTAACAGTTATCAATCATTTTACCATTATCACCCCAATAAAATAAAATTTATTACCAAATATTTATACTAAAAATTTTATTAAATAATAAATTAATATAAAGCTTTATAGGGTCTTATCGTCTTTTTAATTTATTTAAGCCTTTTCACCTAAAAGTTAAATTCAATTAATAATTATAAAGACAGTCTTTTTTTTGTCAAACCATTCATACAAGATTCCAATTAAAAAACTAACGATTATGCTACCTTTGCACAGTCAGAAATACCGCGGCTCTTAAAAATAATTCAGTGAGCAGGCTAGACTTTTTATATCTTCAAATAGACATGTTTTTGATAAACAGGCAAAAAAATTATTTGCCGAGTTCCTTTATATTAACAACATTTTTTTACAAATAAATATACATATTTTATTTTTTATAATTAATATTAAAATTTACTAATAAAATTATTATATCAAAATTTTCTCCGTTAAAAATTATTTTTTAATACTTACAAAAAGTTATTATAAATATTATTTAACAAAAAATTAGTTAAAACACTTTATTAATATGTCTACTTTTAAGACTAATTTAAATGATTTAAATTTAAATAACTTTTTACTATTTATGTTATAAGAAGCTATTCCCTCCTATATTTTATTTTTATATATAATCCATATAAAAAGTAAATTTAATTTATTTTTTAAAAAACTAGATATAATAAAACTCGACTGATATTTCATCTTTAATTTTAAATTGAAAATTTATTTTTTACAAAAACTTTTTTAAAAAATTAACTGTTTTTATTTCGAGACAATTATAATAATTAATTTATATAAATTTTCCCTGATACACAAGGTACAAACATTTAATATTACTATAACTTTTTTTATTTTATGTAAACTTTCCTTTACAGTACTTTTCTCTGTAGTTTTTATTTTTCTTTATTTCATTAAAAATTACTTAAATAAACATTAATAAAATTATTTTTCCAAGATAAATTTTAATAATTAAAAATAAACAAGTTATCAACTTTCAAAGCAAATCGATTTGCACGATAATTTTTTTCAATGTAAATGAAACGTTAAACTAATTTAACTATACTTTGATAATTCTAGATACACTTTCCAGTACATCTACTATGTTACGACTTATTTCATTTATAAATGAAAGCGACGGGCGATATGTACATGATTTAGAGCCATTATCTTATAAACTTATTAAAATTATAATACTATCAAATCCTCCTTCATAATAAAAATTATTCTATCAATTCATTTAAAACAATTTATTGTAATTCATTTTAACTTGCTTATAAGCTGCACCATGATCTAATTTTGATAATTAATTATATTTGATAATTTTCCTTTTTAGGATTATCTGATAATGATGGTATACAAACTGAATTTATAATAAACAAAAACAAGTAAGATTTTTCGTGGATTATCGATTAAAAAACAAATTCCTCTGAAAAGATTAAATCACCGCCAAATTTTTTAATTTTAAAGTATATAACTAATACTAGTTTAGTTTTTATTTTTTCTTTCCAAAATAATAGGGTATCTAATCCTAGTTTATAATTGAATTTTTTAGTTTCCATTAAAATTATCAACATTATATAAAATAACAATTAAATTCTACCTTTTATTATTTATATCACCTAAAAATTTTCACTTAACTAAATACTAACTTTTTTTATTTAACCTTAAAGTATAACCGCGAATGCTGGCACAAATATTTATCAGATTTATAAATATTATTACTAATTCACACTTTTGTGTAATATTATTAATAATTTATGCTGAGATTATATAGTTTATAAATTATATTTCACATTATATAATATTTAATATAAAATTAAATAACTAACCATACAATAATTTTCATGCAAATTTAATAAAAACCTAAAAACTTAAGCCGAAATTAAACAGTGTGTTTGTGATTATTTTTACCACTTATATTCTATTATTAAAATAATAAGTTTGTATAAATATATTTAATTAAACATAACATAAAATTTATAAAAAAAGAAAATCCTATGAAAAATTAAACATTTATATATATATATCTTAAATAAAGCTTATTATTTATATAATCTTATATATAATATATTTCAATATATGTATACATGAATTTACAGATATATAATATAGAATATAATTACATATGTTATATATACAATCTTTGTGCATATTTTTTAATATACCTATATTTTATATAATTCTCTTACGGATGTCCAATATAAAAATATCATCAAAACAACCATATAAGATATGTAAAGGGCATATAAGTTAAAACTTACAAAATAGTACTTTTACAAGACAATCAATTATCAATCTGTTACGGGCATATAATTTAAATGTCTATAAAATCAACTAAATTCAAAAGTAATTTCATGGTTAGAATCTTTAGACTTTCTCCCGTAAGAAAAGATTCTAACCAATGAAATTACTTGACTCTAAAGAGGGGCAAGATTTATTTTCATTTATTTGTACTTATATAAAATATTAATTGAATACATATGTGAATAATTTTATAATTAATTATATGCATATATTATATTATTCTAATAATTAGTGTTTCTTTTTTTTTGACTTTAAATTTTTATATTTATTTGTAATGGATTTACACCATTCCTTAAAAGATCAAAACTTTTTATGCTTAAACATCAACAAATATAAAATTTTAAGTTAATTTTTCAATACTAATGAATTTTTATTTAATTTAAAATATAGTGCCTGATAAAAAGGATAGCTTTGATAGAGCTAATCATGTATAATATTATACCTATATTATTTATAAAAAAGATAAGCTAATAAAAGCTAATGGGCTCATACCCCGTAAATGAAAATATAATTTCTCTTTTTAATGTTTTTTCCTATCTCTTATATTATTTTCATTTTTACTTTAATTTTAGGTTCCATTATTTCAATCTCTTCTTCTTCTTGGTTTGGAGCATGAGTTGGCTTAGAATTAAATATGATATCATTTATTCCTTTAATTACTTTAAAAATAAATTCTTATTATTCTGAAGCAGCCCTAAAATATTTTCTTATTCAAGCTTTAGGATCTGCTATATTCATTTCATCTGGTTTCCTTTCTTTATTATTTTTTTATATTAGGTATATTTTTATTTTTTTAGCTCTTCTCTTAAAATTAGCCAGTGCTCCTTTTCATTTCTGGTTCCCTCAGGTTATAGAAGGCCTAAACTGACCTCAAATTTTTTTATTATCGAGAATTCAAAAATTAGCCCCAATAATTTTATTATCTTATTTACTAATTAATAATGTCTTAATTAAAATAGTTATCTTTTTTTCTATTCTATCAGCAATTGTAGGAGCTTTAGGAGGATTAAATTTACTTCAATTACGTAAAATCATTGCTTTCTCTTCAATCAATCATATATCTTGAATAATAATCGCAATCTCAACTGGAGATGTTTTTTGATTTATTTATTTTATTATTTACACATTTATTTTATTTTCCATCACAAGTATATTTTTTAATCTTCAAATATTTACTTTATCTAATCTTATTCAATCTGATCAAAATAGAATTATACATTCAATTCTAATCTCTTTTAATTTATTATCTTTAGGAGGTTTACCTCCTTTTACAGGATTTATTCCTAAGTGAATATTAATTCAAATAATAGTTAATATAAATATATATATTCCTTTATTTTTCTTATTATTTTCAGCTTTAATTACTTTATATTTTTATTTACGTGTTATTATTATATTTATTATTTTATTAAATCCTATTATAAACTTCAACATAAAGTATAAATCTCTTACTTCTAATACTTCAATAATAATAAAAACATTTTTAAATCTTATTGGTTTACTATTACCTATTTACTTCTTATTAATCTAGAATTTTAAGTTATCTAAACTAAAAGCCTTCAAAGCTTTAAAAAAAAGTTTTAATCTTTTAAATTCTACTTAAACCCTAGTGATTTGCACATCTTTAAACTTGCAATTTAATGTTATTTATTTTAACTATAGAGTTTAATAAAGGAATTATAAATTCGTTTATAGATTTACAATCTATCGCCTGTTTCTCAGCCACTTTATTC